TACCATGAATATTTCTTAATTTTTTTTGAAAAAAAAAATAAATAAAAATAATACCTACAGTAGAAGGACTAATCGGTTATTTCGTTCATCGCCCCCAATATGTCAATATTGGCACTGATGATACGTAAATGCAACTCGTTGTTCAAACAACTATTCAAAGTTCCTAGAGCTCCTTGTAAGGCTTGTTGGAAAACCCGTTGTCGGACTTGATTAATTGCCCTTTGTTGTTCAAAATGAATAGTTTCGTTGTTGTCATTTTCTAGTTGTTCCAAAGTCTTATAAGTTGAATTAATCAAAATCAACCTTTCTCGTTCTATCTCAGAGTATCCATTCACTCGATACTGATCTGCTTCCATTTCCACTTTCCGTAAGTGAGCCCGGGCTTTTTCTAGCCGTTCAATGGCCCCCCCACGCAGTTCTTCTGAATTTCGAATAGCATTCAGAATCCTCTGTTTTCGATTATCTAATAAATCACTTAATGAAAGTAGATTCTCTTTCCATTCATTTCAAAACTTCCATAATCCCTTCCCGAACCAAACATGAACCTTTCGATTCATTTGGCTCTCACGCCCAACTCCTTCAATTACTTATGGCAAATTCCCATATCTTTTTTTGAATGTCATGAGCCTATCCTCTATTCTATTCTCTCTTCCTATTCAAAAAAAGAAAAATATCGAAACTAATCACTAATCCACAAAATATTCGGAGGACTCTGAGGACTCTTCTGACCAAACAAAAATATGTAATTGTCAGCAAAGTTGTTTCTTTTTTTTTGAATCCAAAAAGTTTTTCTTACTTTATTTATACACTTTAGACACAATACATAGGTCGTCGATTCAGCAATAGATAAAAGGGGGATGAAATACCCATTTTTATAATAAGTGGTTCAAATCATTTTATTGATATGAGTGTTCTATATCGATAAAATATTCATTTTGAAACCATCTCTATATTAACATAGTGGTAGAAAGAGTACCGTGCTGCGTCTGGACTTCAAACGATTTAGCTTTAACCATGTTAATGGTCCCACATTATTGGTCAAGAGAGAATCAAAGTAGATTTACCAATGAATCACGAAATGCTATGGTTCTTACATATGATTTGTGAATTTATTCAAAAGTAATTCGCGGGATCATGCACCCTTCTTTCCGAGTTATAACGGAACAAGTACAGCTGATTGGATCCAGCCTATTCTTGAAATAAACAACTCGCACACACTCCCTTTCCAAAAAAGATCAATACCCCAAGCACTACACTTAGATTTATTAGATTTGTTGCTAAAATATCGGTATTAAACCCGAAACTCCCGGCAGATGGCCAGTGACCCAAAGAAACGAAAGAATCGGTTACATTTTTCATATGATCTCCTCTTATAGATAGACTCCAAAATAAAGCAGAGTTCTTTTTGTATCACTTCGCCCCCTTTTCTTTGTTTTTTTTTATAGCTATTTTCCTATTTTGAAATCGAGTCAAAAATGGATTCGATTTCGAAATAGTGAATTAGCTCCCTTGTTGAAAACCTTCCTAAAAAGGAGGTTTCCCTTGAACTACGAGCGGGAAGGATGAAAGCGAGTCAGTATGCTAATTCCTCATCCGCAAATCAGCCCCTCCCGTCGGTTATTTTCTCAACGAATAAGTAATTATAGGAATGAAATATTGCTATAATTCTAAAAAGCAAATGACAAGTCCAAGGCAATAAAATATGAAAAATGCATATTTTTCATATTTTAACAATTAAACAAAAGGATTCGCAAATAAAAGTGCTAATGCTACAACCAAGCCATAAATAGTTAAAGCTTCCATAAAGGCTAGACTAAGCAATAAAGTACCTCGTATTTTTCCCTCTGCCTCGGGCTGTCTCGCGATACCTTCTACAGCTTGGCCCGCAGCAGTTCCTTGACCAACTCCAGGTCCAATAGAAGCAAGCCCTACAGCCAATCCAGCAGCAATAACGGAAGCGGCAGAAATCAGTGGATTCATGATAAGTTCCTCGTACCCCCCCTAAAAAAAAAAATAAATAAAAATAGTTAATGATACAATCAATCAATGAATTATGACTTAATTATTCCATCACTACAATTCATCTAGTCAAAGTAACTACAAACTTCGAATTGAAGTAATAATATTATTAAATCATCAAAACTACTTTGAATATATCTTTTTTAATTTCTATCAACAAAGTCTTTGTGAATTGAATCTATACAAGTTTCATTCGTCCATTTCTTTATTCTGAACCACTCCTTGAATTCTTCGATCTTTTTCTTGGTTTCATCCGTTTATTCATTCAACTCACAGTCACCGACGAGACGTAAGGACTTCTATTGGAATCCCCATCTAAATTCATAGTAGGGCAAATTAGATATATCTTTAGTTCATATATAACTAGTCAATATCTACTATCATATATACATGTCTTTCTTCCATAACGTAAACTAACTCTTGATTCATCTTAGATTCAATCGGATTCGAGAATCATGCCTCGGAACATCCACAAGAGTTG